CCTTTGACAAAAATATTTACAATTCAAAAAAGATTCAACTAAACTAATATTATCAACTAATGAATAATGAAAATTTGAAAAGGGTTCATTATTGGACCATGTATTTGATTCACCAAATACATCATTATTTTATACTCTTTGATATATATGGCGCAACCCAATCTTCGTTTTGAAAATTTCTATTTCTAATGGAATTGATCACCTTCTTAATTTTTTTATATTCATTCTTCATTATATTTAGATTCATTATCTAATTATATAAATGAGTATGAAGAAGAATGAATATGATAGATAATATGAATAAAAACATCAAATAAATTGAAATATAATGAAATGAAAATGAAAATAGAGAAATATTCAATTGAGATTGAATAGAAAGAGAATTCGAAATTCTAGTTATAGATAAATTATAGAATGAATAAATACAAAAGTAAAGATATTCAAGATAGAAAGATATATATAAATAGAGAAATTCATAAAATTCATATATACATATATAAAATTCATATAACATAGAAATAGTAAATAGATAATATTCTATCTAATATAGAAAGAAAAAGAAAGAATAGAGGACCACCCCCCTCTCTTGACAGTAATATATGTTGTATATGTAAATCCTAGATGTGAAAAGAGGCATAATTCATCTAGAAAAGGGAACAGATATGGTATATAAAGAAGAAGAATAGGTGCACAACACAAATCAAAAGAAAAAAAAAAAAGAAAAAATACAATAAGAATTGAAAATTGACTCATTCACTGAGTAAAGGATTGAATTGGATTCGATTGGGTGGTACCAACTCAATAGAATGCTAACTCCCATTTATTTCTTATGGAATTAACCGATCAACTTGCTATCGGATATTTATTTTCGATTCAGTACTTTTCAAAAAAGAATTTCGACATATTTAATATGTTTATTATGATTTATGATTATGAGAAGCAATCCCACTACTTCTGATCCTGTGGTTTCTAAACTTGAAGAACAAAACCTAGGACGTGTCGCTCAAATTATTGGCCCAGTACTGGATGTCATTTTTCCACCGGGCAAGATGCCTAATATTTATAATGCTTTGGTAATTAAAGGTCGAGATACTGTTGGTCAGCAAATTAATGTAACTTGTGAAGTACAACAATTATTAGGAAATAATCGAGTGAGAGCTGTAGCTATGAGTGCTACAGATGGTCTGATGAGAGGAATGAAAGTGATTGACACGGGAGCTCCTCTAAGTGTTCCAGTCGGGGGAGCTACTCTCGGACGAATTTTCAACGTTCTTGGAGAACCCGTTGATAATTTAGGTCCTGTCGATACTCGCACAACATCTCCTATTCATAGATCTGCACCCGCCTTCATACAGTTAGATACGAAATTCTCAATCTTTGAAACAGGGATTAAAGTAGTGGATCTTTTAGCCCCCTATCGCCGTGGAGGAAAAATCGGACTATTTGGGGGAGCTGGAGTGGGTAAAACAGTACTCATCATGGAATTGATCAACAACATTGCCAAAGCTCACGGAGGCGTATCCGTATTTGGCGGAGTAGGTGAGCGTACTCGTGAAGGAAATGATCTCTACATGGAAATGAAAGAATCTGGAGTGATTAATGAAAAAAATATTGCAGAATCTAAAGTGGCTCTAGTCTATGGTCAAATGAATGAACCGCCAGGAGCTCGTATGAGAGTTGGCTTGACTGCCCTAACCATGGCGGAATATTTCCGGGATGTTAATGAGCAAGACGTACTTCTATTCATCGACAATATATTTCGTTTCGTTCAAGCAGGGTCCGAAGTCTCTGCCTTATTAGGTAGAATGCCTTCTGCAGTGGGTTATCAACCTACCCTTAGTACGGAAATGGGTTCTTTGCAAGAAAGAATTACTTCTACCAAGGAAGGATCCATAACATCGATCCAAGCAGTTTATGTACCTGCGGATGATTTGACCGACCCTGCTCCTGCTACGACATTTGCACATTTAGATGCTACTACCGTATTATCAAGAGGATTAGCTGCCAAAGGTATTTATCCAGCAGTAGATCCCTTGGATTCAACGTCAACTATGTTACAACCTCGGATCGTTGGCGAGGAACATTATGAAACTGCGCAAAGGGTTAAGCAAACTTCACAACGTTACAAAGAACTTCAGGACATTATAGCTATCCTTGGGTTGGACGAATTATCCGAAGAAGATCGTTTAACTGTAGCAAGAGCGCGCAAGATTGAACGTTTCTTATCACAACCCTTCTTTGTGGCAGAAGTCTTTACTGGTTCTCCAGGGAAATATGTTGGTCTCGCAGAAACAATTCGGGGTTTTCAATTCATCCTTTCTGGAGAATTAGACGGTCTTCCCGAGCAGTCCTTTTATTTGGTGGGTAACATCGATGAAGCTACCGCGAAAGCTATGAACTTAGAAGAGGAGAGCAAATTGAAGAAATGACCTTAAATCTTTGTGTACTGACTCCTAATCGAATGATTTGGGATTCCAAAGTGAAAGAGATTATTTTATCTACTAATAGTGGACAAATTGGGGTATTACCAAATCATGCCCCCATTGCCACGGCTGTAGATATAGGTCTTTTGAGAATACGGCTAAACGACCGATGGTTAACGGTGGCTCTTATGGGCGGTTTCGCTAGAATAAGTAATAATGAGATCACCATTTTAGGAAATGGTGCGGAAATTAGTACTGACATTGATCCACAAGAAGCTCAACAAACTCTTGAAATAGCTGAAGCTAACTTGAGTAGAGCTGAGGGTAAGAGACAAGCAATTGAGGCAAATCTAGCTCTCAGACGAGCTAGAACACGAGTAGAAGCTGTCAAAGTGATTTCCTATTAGTAGTCAATACATTCAATAAAAATCAAAAGAGTTCTTTATTATACACTAAACATTGCATCTTGATTCCACAAATTGAACACAATGAAGTCTAATTTGATTAATCTGATTATATAACGAAAAAAAGAGGATGGGTAGAAAAACTTATTAGATACCATGGAATCCGGTATCTAATAAGTTCTACCTACTATTGGATTTGAACCAATGACTCCCGCCGTATGAAAGCAATACTCTAACCACTGGGTTAAGTAGGTCATTTATCACCACAAAAAGGGTCTCCATCACTTCGATGGATTATAGGTAAAATATGTATTCTAAGCAATAGAAATGCAATATAAATCTTTTACCAGTAAACATAAACGGATCAGAGAGTTATCATGTAGGATTATGGGATACCCTTCTTGACAAGAAATTGTCTCTATGTTAAAATGGTTATGACAAGGGCTATAGCTCAGTTAGGTAGAGCACCTCGTTTACACGTGCGCCAATGTTTTTCAAGGGAGTCCATTATGCAATGACCATAATTGATCTTTTTGAGAAGTCGATGTCTTACTCCGTAGATTCGAGAGAACAAGAGAAAAATAGCCTGACAATTTTGGTTTGATCCGGTTCAGGTGCGAATTCCGGTGACAAATCAAATAGAACTTGCCATTGTAAGGTAAATGCTCAGTTCATTCAATGCCAGGCATAATGAGTATAAGGATCTCAAAAGAACCTCTTTTCGTCCTATGAGCTTTTAGGTGTATGAAGTCTCATATTTTACTCTTGCAGCGGAGCGATAGAGACTGCATTTCACTTAGGTTGATCTAGGCCGAAGGCAGACCTAAATACAAGGTCACCCTTCTTTGAAAAACTTTGGTATTGCTCCTAGATCAGGATATAAATAATGAATCAGAGCACATGGAGCCATCTCATTATCTTCTTATCTTCCTCTAAAGAAAAAATATGGTGGACTAACTGATCTTTACATCAGTTGATGAAAGAGCCCAATGCAACAAAATGCATGTTGGGTCTTTGAAACAGTTCGAATCATTTCGATAATAATCAGTTTTCTCTGTTTTACCGAGAAGGTCTACGGTTCGAGTCCGTATAGCCCTAATACATTCCATTTTTGTTTTGTATAGAAATTTGAGTAGTAGTAGGAACAAGAAAAGAAACACAATAATTCATTCCAACGGACTCAATTGGTATTTGTCAAATCTCGGATGAAATACCCATCTCTCTTCATCCACTTTCATGAATGAATTATATATGATATGATATTTTTCGTTTGTCGAATTGTTCGATAATGTGTGATTCTTTCTATTCTACTTTTAACTATTATTAGGAGTCTCTTATGTTATGTCGATCGTTCACGATTCTGTCGAATCTACCACTTTGTATTATCTTTCATTGTGTAGGTTTGCTATAAAAATAGAACAAACCTTTTTCTTGTATCGAAATCTAACTCATTGGTGGGTCTTACGAAGTTTTATTGTCGTAACAAAACAAACAAGTATTTTGGTTCATTCCAAAACGCGATTTTAGTACTTGAATTTCATATTATATAAATTCATATCATATAAATAATAGACTATATTTCTTTTTCTTATTTTTTTTTTCATTTTTTTTTTTAATTGAATTGAAAATCTTAATTGAAAATTCTAATTCAAATGGAATAATTCAGACTATTCCACATTTATAGGAGTACTTTTATGTTTCTGCTTCACGAATATGATATTTTCTGGGCATTCCTAATAATATCAAGCGTTATTCCTATCTTGACATTTGTCATTTCTGGAATTTTAGCCCCGATTAGGGAAGGTCCAGAAAAGCTTTCTAGTTATGAATCAGGTATAGAACCCATGGGGGATGCTTGGGTACAATTCCGAATTCGCTATTACATGTTTGCTCTAGTTTTTGTTGTTTTTGATGTTGAAACGGTCTTTCTTTATCCATGGGCAATGAGCTTTGATGTATTGGGTGTATCTGTATTTATAGAAGCTTTAATTTTCGTGCTTATCCCAATTGTGGGTTCAGTTTATGCATGGCGAAAAGGAGCGTTGGAATGGTCTTAGCTGAATATTTAGACAATCAAAATAAAAGGGAAGGAAAGGATGATATTGAAACAGTTATGAATTTGGTTGAGTTTCCATTACTTAACCAAACAACCCCCAATTCAATTATTTCAACT